ATGAATCGTCCCATGGATTTTGATATTTCGATTGTATGGCGTGGTGTATACACATTATGCAAACAGAAGGTATGGTTACTCTACTCTATTTTTTCATGGAATGATTATTCCATTCTTTTTTCTCTTTGGATCATAACCAAATCAAAACTTCTCGAGTTATTAGAATCCGTAGTAAAAAAAGTCCTTGGTTATTTAACTTAGATGAAATAGTAATAGTTCCGCTCATTGGTATACTACAAAAATGGGAATGAAATCAATCTGATTCCAATATCTCATATCTTTCCCAAACAAAAGGGGACAATTTAAGTGGAAAGCCCATATCTATTTAATATCTATTTAATATCTATTTATTAGAATAAAATTAGTCTGTTTTTATGTTATTTCGTACTGTATAATTCCTTTGCTTTGTTTGTGGGATCATTTTCCCCGAGGGGTAATGAAAAGAATTCTAGAATGGATTGCTAATTATGCCTAGATCTAATATAAATGGAAATTTTATTGATAAGACCTCTTCAATTGTAGCCAATATCTTATTACGAATAATTCCGACAACTTCAGGAGAAAAAAAGGCATTTACCTATTACAGAGATGGTGCGATTTGATTCTTTTTTCTTGTTTTTTTTAGCCCTCACCTCAGTCTTACGAGAAAGAGACGCGGTTCGGTATAGAAAGAACGAAATTCTTGAAATAAACCTACGCTCGGTGAAGGTGAAGTTTGGAGATAGAACAATTCCTTCTATCGTGTATCCTCGATTGATGCAGCCTCAGATGTTTCAATTGTTGATTTGAGTATTGAGCGAAAGGTTACACCTATGGGTTCTGTATTGCGGGTCAATCCTACACTACATTAGTACCAATAGACGGCATAAGGGAAAAAGCACTACACCTAGGAATCAACAACACAAAAACTTTGTTATAAATTTCCCCTTTCTTTATCGGTATCGGGACTAACAAGAATGGTTGGGACAACAAACATCCATCTCGTTTGTACTTTGGATACCCGTATAACCATCAAAGATCGTTGAAGTGACTAATTCCTGGAAATAGAAGGCGTTGAGAACAAAGAAATTGTTGGAGTTACCATTTATATCTAACACTAATATGATTGGTGTTAAGAAAAAACCTCTTGCGGGAAGGCTGGCTAGAGATTTCTTGTAAAAATACTAGTTCCTTTCAGTTCATAATGAGATGAGAATAATTCAATTTTTATTCTATGGATTATTCCCCTTAGTACTATGCGCAGAAGGGAGGAGCCGTATGAGATGAAAATCTCATGTACGGTTCTGGAACGGAGATTTTTTGAATAGAATGAACGACCGTAACGGATGTTGGCTCAATCCGAAGGAAATTATGCGGAAGCTTTACAGAATTATTATGAAGCTACGCGACCAGAAATTGATCCCTATGATCGAAGTTATATACTCTATAACATAGGCCTTATACACACAAGCAATGGAGAGCATACAAAGGCTTTGGAATATTATTTCCGGGCACTAGAACGAAACCCATTCTTACCACAAGCTTTTAATAATATGGCCGTGATCTGTCATTACGTGCGACTATCTCCACTATAGAAATAAGGAAAAAAAGCAAAGATCAAATTGGCTAGTAAATACTAGAAAAAATAGGCTTTCTACATAATGCATCGTCCAAAGCAACGATTTTTATCAGCTGTAGCAAGGAAAGAGACTTCACGAGAACCAAAATAGGAAGAAAAAAAAAAAATGAGTGCAGCCTATATACTATATTCTATGGATAAAGGATCAAATTGATAGAGAAAGCACCGTAAAGATCAATTAGCGAGCTATTGAGTCGATACAGTTAAGAACTGCTTACTTATGTCATGATATGGGACAAAAGTTAGGAATCAACTTATGTAATAGAGTCGATCCACTAAGGTATTGAGCAGCGGTGTAGCATCAGATCCCAAAGATAGTAAGTTCTTTTTTCTTATGGAAAAAAGTCTTTTTCAAAGATTCTATATGAATTCCATATATGAAACCGAGATAGTTACCTTTCAGAAAATTCTAACGATATTGTGGGGATACCTATGCTTCATTCTTCTGAAGGTGGGAGAAAAGATCAAACTGATTCTGATTATTGATCAAAATTAGGGTTTGAAACTTATGTAATTAACTTCTTTTGGTTAACCCAAGAAAAAATGGGATAGGTTTATGAGAAATCTAATTCAGTTAGCATAGGGTAGATTAAGATAGGACACAAAAAGAATCGATTTTTGAGCCGTATGAGATAGGAAACTCTCAAGTACGGTTCTAAGGGAAGGAACCACCTATTCCGACCGGGGAGAACAGGCCATTCTACAGGGTGATTCTGAAATTGCGGAAGCTTGGTCCGATCAAGCTGCTGAGTATTGGAAACAAGCTATAGCGCTTACTCCAGGTAATTATATTGAAGCACATAATTGGTTGAAAATCACGAAGCGCTTCGAATAAAACCACTCTCTTTTTTAATGAATTAAAAAAAAAATAGGTTTGGTTGT